GTTGTGAGCCCAAACAATAGATTCAATAAGTTCTTGCCAATAACCGCGTCCGCTAAATAGAAACATTAAACTAAAAGCCCATATAAAATGAGCACCCAAGAACAAAAGACCATATGCAGATAAAGAAGAACCATAAGACTGAATTACCTGAGATGCCTGCGCCCATAAGAAATCCCGAAGCCATCCATTAATAGTAATGGAACTCTGGGCAAAGTTTCCTCCCGCGATATGAGTTACCACCCCTTGATCGCTTATAGTACCCCAAACATCCGATTGCATTTTCCAACTGAAATGGAATATTACTACGGAAATTGCATTGTACATCCAGAATAGACCTAAGAAGACATGATCCCAGGCGGATACTTGACACGTTCCCCCTCTTCCAGGTCCATCACAAGGGAAACGAAAGCCAAGATTGGCTTTATCAGGTATCAAACGTGAACTGCGAGCAAATAGGACACCCTTTAGTAGTATCAATACAGTCACATGGATCGTAAATGCATGAATGTGGTGTACCAAAAAGTCGGCGGTTCCTAATGGAATAGGTAACAAAGCAACTTTCCCGCCTACTGCTACTAATTCACCACCCCCCCAAGTTAAACTGGTACTTGCTATTGCACCAGGAGCTGTTGTACCAGGTGCTAAAGCATGAGTGTTTTGTATCCATTGAGCAAAGATAGGTTGTAATTGTATAGCGGTATCTGAAAACATATCTTGAGGACGTCCTAAAGCACGCATGGTATCATTATGAATATACAAGCCGAAACTGTGAAAGCCTAGAAATATACATGCCCAGTTGAGATGTGATATGATTGCATCGCGGTGCCTAAGAACACGATCTAGTAGATCGTTGTATCGAGTAGTTGGATCGTAGTCTCTTACCATAAAAATGGCTGCATGTGCAGCAGCACCGACTATCAGAAATCCACCGATCCACATGTGATGTGTGAACAGGGAAAGTTGTGTACCATAGTCAATAGCTAGGTATGGATAAGGAGGCATGGCATACATATGGTGAGCTACAATAATGGTTAAAGAACCTAACATAGCCAGGTTAAGAGATAATTGAGCATGCCATGAGGTTGTTAGGATTTCATAGAGACCCTTATGACCCTGACCTGTAAAGGGACCCTTATGAGCCTCTAAAATGTCTTTCAGGCCATGACCAATACCCCAGTTGGTCCTATACATATGACCGGCTATCAGGAAAAGAATTGCAATAGCTAAATGATGATGAGCAATATCGCTCAACCATAGACCCCCCGTTATTGGATCTAATCCTCCACGAAAAGTAAGAAAATCCGCATATTTTGACCAATTCAGGGTAAAAAAAGGAGTTGCTCCCTCAGCAAAACTGGGATAAAGTTGAGCTAAAAGATCCCGATTTAAGATAAATTCATGAGGAAGGGGTATTTCTTTCGGGTCCACCCCAGCGTCGAGAAATTGGTTAATCGGTAAAGATACGTGGATTTGGTGTCCCGCCCAAGAGAGAGACCCAAGTCCTAGTAACCCCGCTAAGTGGTGATTCAACATGGATTCCACATCTTGGAACCAGGCCAATTTTGGGGCGGCTTTGTGATAATGGAACCAACCGGCAAAAAGCATTAACGATGCAAAAACCAATGCACCAATTGCGGTACAATAGAGTTGTAATTCGCTAGTTATTCCAGATGCTCTCCAAAGCTGAAAAAAACCGGAGGTTATTTGTATTCCTCGGAAACCCCCACCCACATCACCATTCAATATTTCTTGACCCACGATTGGCCAAACCACTTGGGCACTAGGTCCAATGTGAGTAGGATCGCTTAGCCATGCTTCATAATTAGAAAAACGAGCACCATGGAAGTACATGCCACTCAGCCAAAGAAAGATAATGGAGAGTTGACCGAAATGGGCACTAAAGACTTTTCGAGAGATTTCCTCCAAATCACTAGTATGACTATCAAAGTCATGAGCATCAGCATGTAAGTTCCAGATCCACGTAGTAGTATCGGGGCCCTTCTCTAGTGTTTTTGAGAAATGACCCGGTTTGGCCCATTCCTCGAAAGACGTTTTTACGGGATCCCTATCCACCACAATTTTCACTTCTGGTTCCGGCGAACGAATAATCATTGAGTCCTCCTCTTTCCGGACAACACATACAAAGAGACCCGCCAATAGTCAAGTTTTTAGTGAACCTATGAAAGATAGATATTTATGATCAGTTCCCTTCTTTCCTATCTCCCATCTATGTTTTTTTAGTTATTCACTAGAGCGATTATTGTATTGAAGTCGATTTGGGGCAAGTGTTCGGATCTATTATGACATAGCGATTGGGCGCCCAACGGACCACTTTTTTTTTTTATTTTTTTAAACCCTTTCATGGCGTGACGAAAAAACGATTTTATTGCGCAACTTAGTCTAGTGTATTCATAAAAGTAGTGTATAAATGACTATCTGAATCAACCAACTTCCATGCAACATAATATCCTATTAGGATATTAGAAATTACAAGATCATTCATTAATAATTAATAAGATACATTCGGATATCTATATTGAATTTAGCCATTACTCTGATATCTATATTTAGTCATTACATTAAAAAGCAGATATCTTTTATTAGTTTTATTAGCTATATTCATTCTATATTGTATATCATTTATTCTTATAAGATACTCTACAAAATAGAATGCTTTTAGAAAAAGATATAATGAAATTTATTGATTGGATCTTCCCAGAGGAACGATACCCTTTATTTAATGAATGTATCCACCAAATTAAAAAAGGGAGTAGTCTTATTCAAACCGACCTGTGATCTTCAACCAATTATGTGCTTCAATATAATTACCTGGAGTAAGCGCTATAGCTTGTTTCCAATACTCAGCAGCTTGATCGGACCAAGTCTCCGCAATTTCAGAATCCCCCTGGCGAATGGCCTGTTCTCCCCGGTCGGAATAGGTAAGTAAATCCCTTTCCTTAGAACCGTACTTGAGAGTTTCCTATCTCATACGGCTCATAAATCAATTCTTTTGGCGTCCCTATAATCTACCCTATCTAATTGAATTAGATTTTTCAGAAATCTATTTCATATTTTCTTGGGTTAACCAGAAGAAGTTAATTACATAAGTTTCAAACTCTAATTTGAATCAATAAATCAGTTTTCTCTTTTCTCCCACCTTCACTTCAGAAGAATAAAAAATAGGGATCTCCCTAGATAATATAATTATTATTAGAATTTTAATTATAATTTTATGAAAGGTAACTATCTCGGTTTCATAGATGAAATTCATATAGAACTTTTGAAAAAGACTTTCTTACATAAGAAAAAAACTTACTATCTTTGGGATTTGATGCTACACCGCTGCTCAATACCTTAGTGGATCAACTCTATTACATAAGTTGATTCCTAACTCTCATATTAGGAGATAAGTAAGCAGTTCTTATTGTATCGATCCAAAACTAATTGATCTTTACGGTGCTTCCTCTATCAATTGGATCTTTTATCCATAGAATAAAAATATATAGGCCGTACCCATTTCTTCATATTTTTGTTTCCGCGAAGTCTTTTTCTTGCTACAGCTTATAAAAATCGTTGCTTTGGACGATGCATATGTAGAAAGCCTTTTTTTTTTTCTATTCTAGTATTTACTAGTCAATTTTATCTTTTTTCCTTCTTTCTATAGTGGAGATAGTCGCACGTAATGACAGATCACGGCCATATTATTAAAAGCTTGTGGCAAGAACGGATTTCGCTCTAGTGCCCGAAAATAATATTCCAAAGCCTTCGTATGTTCCCCGTTGCTTGTGTGTATGAGTCCTATGTTATAGAGTATATAACTTCGATCATAGGGATCCATTTCTGATCGCGTAGCTTCATAATAATTCTGTAAAGCTTCCGCATAATTTCCTTCGGATTGAGCCGACATCCGTTACGGTCGTTCATTCTATTTAAATTAAAGAATCTCCGTTCCAGAACCGTACGTGAGATTTTCATCTCATACGGCTCCTCCACTCTGTGCACAGTACTCTAAGGCGAATAATCCGTGGAAGCAAAATTTAAATATTCTTATTATGAACTGGCGGGGGCTAGTATTTTTACAAGAAATTTCTAGCCAGCCTTCCTGCAAGAGCTTTTGTTTTTTATTAACACCAATCATTATATTAGTGCCAAATAGAAATGGTAACTCCAACAATTTCTTTGTCCCCAACGCCCCTTATTTTCAGGAATTAGTCACTTCAACGGTCTTCGATGGTTATACGGGTATCCAAAGTACGAACGAGATGGATGTTTGTTGTCCTAACCATTCTTATTAGTCCCGATACCCATGAGGAAAAGGGGTAATTTATAACAAAGTTTTAATGCTGTTGATTCCTGAGTGTAGTGCTTCTTCCCCTATGCCGCCTATTGGTACTAGTATAGTCAGTATGAGTGACCCGCAATACAGAACCCATAGGTGTAACCTTTCGCTCAATACTAAAATCAACAAGTGAAGCATCTGAGGTTGCATCAATCGAGGATACACGACAGAAGGAATTGTTCTATCTCCAAACTTCACCTTCATCAAGCGTAGTTTTATTTCAATAATTTTGTCTTTCTATCTTGAATCACGTTTCTTTTTATCGTAAGACTGAGGGCTAAAAAAAAAAAAAGAATCAAATCGCACCATCTCTGTAATAGGTAAATGCCTCTTTTTCTCCTGAAGTTGTCGGAATTATTTGTAATAAAATATTGGCTACAATTGAGAAGGTCTTATCAATAAAATTTCCATTTATACGATATCTAGGCATAATTAGTAATCCATTTTTGAATTCTTCTCATTTCCCCCCGGGAAAATGATCTCACAAACAAAGAAATTATACAGTACGAAATAACATAAAAACAGCCGAATTCTAAAAAAGTGTGAAAAGTGTGAACTTTCTTTTATAATCAAATTGTTTCTTTTTGAAGAAGGAAAAATAATAATAAATATTTTTATCTGATTGGATTTTATCCTATTACTATTATAATAATATTTTTATCTGATTGGATTTTATCTTATTACTATTATAATATAAGCAGTATACCGAAGAAGTAGTACTATTTTATATTTATATAAGTTTAAGTTAAAGAATCAAATCCTTTCCTATGGATTCTGATAATTGGAGAAATTTTGATTTCATCATGATAAAAAAAAGGGAATATTTTTCTTTTTTTAAGATTTTGGTTTTTTATTTTTTCTATTAAAATTGATTAGCTATACCTATACTACAATAATACGAACGATTCGCTATGCATTTGGTTTTTGGTTTATGGTCAATAATATAATAAGATTATGCCGGAAAGATGGCCGAGCGGTTCAAGGCGTAGCATTGGAACTGCTATGTAGGCTTTTGTTTACCGAGGGTTCGAATCCCTCTCTTTCCGTTTCTATAACTTAATTCGTCAACGTTACCCACCACAATGTATCAAATCAACTAACAATGAATAACATTATTCCAACAGTAAGACCTTTATTTGATATTGATAGGGATTCCATATTCCTAATTACTGTGGTATGTAAAATAAAGGTACTAGAAAGAAAATTCCATCCAGTCTTACCTTACTGCCGATCCTTTTGTTGTAATACGTGAAAAAGTAAAGTGTGGATCAAGGCTCTTAGATCCATTTACTTTGTCAAAAAAAGGGGGCGGAATTATCCGAACTTTGTTAGACTCAAGTCTGACGGGAATAATATTCTACGACTAATAACTCATTAATTTTCAAACCGACCCATTTACTATCTATTATTTGATTTACGAATCCTTTATATTGGGATGAGTCAACAGTCAAATGTTGTGGCAATTCCTCGCGGGAGGATGAGGCAATAGAATTTTGAACCAGGGCTTTTGATCTTTGTTTATCTTTCGTAGTAATAATATCTCGGGGTTTGCAACGATAACTTGGTATATCCACTATACGACCATTAACTAAAATATGCCTATGATTAACTAATTGCCTGGCTGCAGGAATGGTCGAAGCCATACCCAATCGAAAAATAATGTTATCCAAACGCATCTCAAGTAATTGTAGTAAGACCTGACCTGTTGATCCTTTTGCCTTTCCAGCAATATGCACATATCTAAGTAATTGTCGCTCTGTCAGACCATAATGAAAACGCAATTTCTGCTTTTCTTCTAGACGAATACGATATTGTGATCTTTTCCCAGAACGCAATTGGTTTTTAAGATCACTTCCGGATCTAGGTCTTTTACTAGTTAGTCCCGGTAAAGCCCCCAGACGGCGTATTTTTTTGAAACGAGGTCCTCGGTAACGAGACATAAAGACTCCTTTTTTATTGAAATTAAAATTTCAATATTTAAATAATAAATCGAAATTAAGACTGAACTCAATAAAAGAATAAACAAAACGAAATCCACGGAAGTACTACAAAGTAGAAAGTTGTTCCTAAATGAAAAGAGTTGTATCAATATTTAGATAGATTATATCACTATTTAGATAGTTTAGATAGATTATATATATGTAATTAAGGCTACTTTTTATGATTTGTTCTGTAGAGATCTAATTTAATTTCTCCAATCCGTTATTCATACTTGGAAGTTGTCGCGACATAAAAGCCGGGCGACTTTATATGTGAAGAAAAAGGGGAAATATTTTAAAAGGGGAAAAAATATTTTCAATATTTCGAGAGATTATCTATCAATTATGGTAAAATCGAACAAAAACAAATAGAAAAAGCCGGCTATCGGAATCGAATCGATGACCATCGCATTACAAATGCGATGCTCTAACCTCTGAGCTAAGCGGGCTCACATAAAACATAAATAGTAAGTACATAGGAACTTAGTAAACCGAAAAAATATTAGCCACTATTACTATATATTTCTATTTGTTATTATTAATCTATTCTATATTAATTATTAATCTATTCTATATGAATATATCAATTAATTAATATATTTTGACAATTACTTATTTTATTAATAACTTTCTATTTTTATTTTTTATTTATATCTTATTTTTCATTTATACTTATACCTTATATCTCCCGCTATATTCCAATTATATATTATTATATATTCCATCATTATATTATATAGATATAGAATAGAATATATATATTCGTTCAATAAATTTATCTAATATCTAATAAAGTAATAAAAAAAAAACATAAAATAAGATAAGAATAGAATAAAGATGGAATCCGGCTCGTAATTAGATATTCTTCTGATTTCATTCAGATCAGAAAGCAGAAAGAGATAGCGCGAAAAATGAGTATCGATCCTTCCAGTATTCTAAACCTAGCTGTAAAAATTAAAAAAGAGAGAACATATAGATTAAATGCGGGATATATGTATCCATATTGAATTGTGGATACATCAATAATAGAATCATTTTTGATGGGAATCGAACACAAATATAGGTTGGATGAAATAGGATAGGTATAAAATTAAAATGGAAGTCTATATTCAATATAGGAATCGATATTTAATTAATTCAATGGTTCCAAGGCAAGATACATAAAAGAAAGAGGTAAGGGGGGTCACAACAGATAAATTTTGGTCTCAAATCAAAGGGGGATATGGCGAAATTGGTAGACGCTACGGACTTGATTGGATTGAGCCTTAGTATGGAAACCTACTAAGTGGTAACTTCCAAATTCAGAGAAACCCTGGAATTAAAAATGGGCAATCCTGAGCCAAATCCTTGTTTTGACAAAAAAAGTTTTATTTTCTATATTTTATTTTCTATATTATTTTATTTTTCTATATTATTTTATTTTCTATATATAGAATATAGAATTTTATATAGAAATTGTAAATTCAAAAAAGGATAGGTGCAGAGACTCAATGGAAGCTGTTCTAACGAATGAAGTTGTTTGCGTTGGTAGCAGGAATCTTTCTATCAAAATTACAGAAAGGAAGGATGGCCCTATATACCTAATACATACGTATACATACTGACATATCAAATGATTAATCATAATCACGACCTTAATTTAATATATAATTTATCTATAAATAAATTATATGAAAAATTTACGAGTTATTATGAATCCATGCTAACCCAAGTTGAAGGAAGAATCGGATATTCAGCGATCAAATTATTCATTCCAGAGTCTTATTTATCATTAAAACAAAAATGATTAATCGGACGAGAATAAAGAGAGAGTCCCGTTCTACATGTCAATATTGACAACAATGAAATTTATAGTAAGAGGAAAATCCGTTGACTTTAGAAATCGTGAGGGTTCAAGTCCCTCTATCCCCAATAAAAACTCATTTTACTTCCTAACTATTTTTTTTTCTCTTTTTTCGTTGGTAGTTCAAAATTCGCTACATTTCCCATTCACTCTACTCTTTTCAAATGGGTCCGAAGGGAAATGCCTGTATACTATCCAAAAACTTTTTGGTATATATGATACACGCATAAATCAACATATATGGGCAAGTAATACCCATTATGGAATCATTCACAGTCCATCTCATTACTATCAAAGAAAGTCTTCTTTTTTTTTAAGACCCAAGAAATTCCAGGGACTAGGTAAGATTTTCATCTTTTTTAGTCCCTTTAATTGACATAAGCGTGGGTCCTCTAGTAGAATAATGTGCGAAAAGTAGTCGGGATAGCTCAGTTGGTAGAGCAGAGGACTGAAAATCCTCGTGTCACCAGTTCAAATCTGGTTCCTGACACGTAATGTATAGATATTTATTCAAATTCATAAATATGATTGGATACATATTTTATAGTCTTAGAACATGATACATACTTATTCATCTAGAGGTAGAGAAATATACCCCTATTTTTGTAGATATAGGTTTTGTATATAGGTATTATATGGTAAAAAAATTAGATTATGCTCGATTTTATTTTTCTATTTATTTGTTTGTATTGTGTTCTTTTTCATTAAAAAAAATTAATTCTTCATACTATATGAAATGAAGAAGTTACTTGGTTTTGGTTAAAAACCCAAAAGTCTAGAAAAGAGTCGAGGGATAGGAATAGATAGAATGTATTTTAGATATAGTACAAATGAAATTTTAAATTCGACCCCTTTTGATGAATTTTGCATTTTATTTCCTATTCTATTTCTTCACTCCCGCTTATTTTACGGGTACGGGGTCTATCTAACATATGCGCAGTACAAAGTTCATGGCATAGAGCTTCTTTGATTTATTCTATTATCTCCGCCCCATTCGAAATTGATATAATATCTTAGAATTAGAAACCAGGGAGTATCAATGAAACCCTTTCTTAGCCCACCCATAATATGGGTTATAGTCCAGTTACTCTGTTTCATTTAGAACAGAAGATAAAAATATCCCTTGACTTAAAATCTGGAGTCGTGTCATATCATATAAGTAAATTAGTTTTTTATCATTCAATGAGCATCTTGTATTTCATAGAAATTGGGAGTAATATAGTCTTTACGTAAGGGCCAGCCTATCCAACTTTCAGGCATCAAAATACGTTTAAGGCGTGGGTGATTATTATAATAAATTCCCAACATATCATAGGATTCCCGTTCTTGAAAATCGGCACTTCTCCAAATCCAGAAAACAGACGGAATTCTGGGATTCCTCCTTGGGATAAATACTTTTATGCATACCTCTTCCGGTTGATCCATACCATACTGTATTCTCGTAAGATGATACACACTAGCTAACAATCCACCAGGTGATACATCATAAGCACACTGAGAGCGTAAATAATTGTAACCATATACATATGAAATGACAGCAATGGAGTCCCAATCCTCCGGTTTTATTTGTAAAGTCTCTATTCCTTGGTAATCGAAACCCAAAGATCTATGAACTAGCTCATGCTTGACTAGCCAAGCAGATAAACGACCCTGCATCTTCTTGATCTCTCCCGCATTTGTATGACTATTTCATATTTACATTTACAATGAAATTTATAAAGATTGATCATTGTTATTCAGTACAAAGAAAAACTATTTGCCTAATTCACCCGTTCAGTTCATGGGAAGATATTGCATTTTTGGATTTGAAAAATGTTTCATAAGATATCTCTGAAGTCA